CGGGAAGTCGATCTAAGGCAAGTGTTCGGATCTATTATGACATAGCCGCGAGGCGCTCAACGGACCCTTTTCTTATTATAAAACCTTTCTGGACTTTCGATTGGTGTAAAAAACGCTCTTTTTGTTATTCCTATCTAAATTATAAGGTCTTAGACGGAACTACTTAATGTTTTACAGAGATTCTAGTAATTCGTATTACTCTATAGTTATTTGAAGGTATTTTTTATTTATTTCTATTTTCTTTATAAAGAAAATAGAAATAAATCAGTCAAATTAAAGTGAAAGTATTTCTTTTTTTTAGTATTAATAGCTAATAATCTAAAAGAAAGAAATCTAGATAGAATATCACAAATTAAAAATTTTTTATTCGAAACGCCTCGTGATCTTCAACCAATTATGTGCTTCAATATAATTACCCGGAGTAAGCGCTATCGCTTGTTTCCAATACTCAGCGGCTTGATCGAACCAAGCCTCCGCAATTTCCGAATCTCCCTGTCGAATGGCCTGCTCTCCCCGGTCGGAATAGAGGGTTCCTTCCCTTAGAACCGTACTTGAGAGTTTCCTAACTCATACGGCTCAACAGTCAATTCTTTTGGTATCCTTTTTATCTACCGAACGGAAGGAGATTTATCATAGATCGATCTCGCTTTTCGGTTTCGGGTTAACCAAAAGAGGTTAATCGCATGAGTTTCAAACTTGAATTTTTATTTCTAATTCATTTTTGTTTTATCTTTTATCCCACCTTCAGACGACTAAAGGATGCGCATTTCCTCTTTTCGTTAACATTTTCTGCAAGGTAACTATCTCGGTTTCATATCAAAAATTTATATAGAATCCTTGAAAAAGGCTTTCTTATGCAGGAAAAAAGCCTTACTATCTTTGGGATCTGATCCTACACCGCTGCTCAATACCTTTGTGGATCGCCTCTATTACATAAGCGGATTACTAACTTTCTCTATCTTATATTATGTATGGCATAAGTAAGCAGTTCTTAATGTATTGGCCCAAACCAAACCTAGTTAATTGATCTTTACGGTGCTTCTTCTCTATCAATTAGATTTTTTTATCCATAGAATAAAGTATCTAGGCATATCTTATTTATTCATATTTCGACTCATATGAAGTTTAGTTCCTTGCTACAGCTCATAAAAATCGTTGGACGATGCATATGTAGAGAGCCTTTTTTTCTTTCTTTCCTTTTATCTTTCTATAGTGGAGATAGTCGCACGTAATGACAGATCACAGCCATATTATTAAACGCTTGTGGTAAGAATGGGTTTCGTTCTAGTGCCCTAAAATAATATTCTAAAGCTTTCGTATGATCCCCATTACTTGTGTGAATAAGGCCTATGTTATAGAGTATATAACTTCGATCGTAGGGATCAATTTCTAGTCGCATAGCTTCATAATAATTCTGTAAAGCTTCTGCATAATTTCCTTCGGATTGGGCTGACATCCGTTACGGTCGTCATTCGATTAAAAGATAAACGAATCTCCGTTCCAGAACCGTACGTGAGATTTTCATCTCATACGGCTCCTCCCTTATATGCATAATGAGAATATTTCAATAGTTTTTGATTCCATGTATCTATTATTCTCATTATGAATTGAGCGGGGCTAGTGTTTTTGCACGAAATTTCTAGCCAACCTTCCTGCGTGGGAGCTTTTGTTAACATCAAACGTGTTGGTACTAGATAGAAATGGTAACTCCAACAATTTCTTTGTCCTCAACGCCTCCTAATTTCCAGGAATTAGTCACTTCAACAGTCTTTGATGGTTATATGGGTATCCAAGGTACGAACGAGATGGATATTTGTTGTCCCAACCATTCTTTTAAGCCCCAACCCAGAGAAGGGGGGGGGTAAGTCATTTTTAACAAAGCTTTAGTCTTGTTGATTTCTAGGTGTAGTGCTTTTCACCAATGCTGCCTATTAGAACTAGTAGAGTAGGGTTGGCCCGAAATACAGAACCAATAGGTGTAACCTTTCGCTCAATACTAAAACGGATAGTGGAAGCATATGAGGCTGCATTAATCGAGGATACACGACAGAAGGAATTGTTCTATTTATAAACTTCACCTTCAAGAAGCGTAGATTTTTTTCAACAATCTATCAAAATAATCATTTTTTTTCTTTCTCATAAGAATAAGACTGGGGTAAAAAAAAGAATCAAATCACACCATCTCTGTAATAGGTAAATGCCTCCTTTTCGCCCGAAGTTGTTGGAATTATTCGTAATAAAATATTGGCCACAACTGAAAAGGTCTTATCAATAAAATTTCCATTTATCCGTGATCTAGGCATAGGTACCAATCCATTCTAAAATTCTTTTCATTCTACCTCTAGGGGGAAAATGATCCTACAAAGAAAGGAATTGTACAATACGAAATAGCATAAAAAAGATTCAGTAAAAAAAAAACAGAAATTCAATATCAACAAATAAAATGTAAAGATGTGAACCCTCTACTACTACTCATATTCAAAGACTAAAATTGCTCCTTTTTGCAGGAATAAAAAAATATTTGGAGACAATTCGAAGTTAAGTTATCCTGTAGTATACGAACGGCCGAACTAGTCCTATTTCATCGAAGCTGAAGAATCAAGTCATTTTTCCTATCGATTCACTTTGGTTGGATTAGGATCCAAAGAGGGGGGAAATAAGCGAATAATTTTTCTATAATCTAAATGGAATAACCGTCTATTTTGTTTGTGTTATGTGCATAGTGAGTAGACACTATACAACCAAATAGCCCCAGGATGAGTCATGTATTTGTAAAAGATCTATGAAATAATCACCTTTTTTGGTGAAAACTTTCAAATAAATGCATTTTCTAAGTTTTATGGAATCGTCGTTTAAATGGAATCATAATCGAAAGGTATCCATTAATCATAGTCTAAAAAACATAAACCCATCAATCCGTTGATTCCTTCCAATTCATTGATTTAATCCCGTATAAATATCATAGGGCGGAAACAGCATCTTCGCAAATATGAAAAATCTCTCTTTTCAATTTTCCCAAGAAAAAACTTTTTTATTTGAATCCCCGAGCTTTGAAAAGATCTTTATCAAAAATGGGATATTTTTTTAGTTAGAATTGGTTGGTTGTGCCTTACCTAGCCAACCCCCCCAAAAAATAGGAATAACTCGCTATTCGTTCGGTTCCTGGGTCATAATTGTTGTGTAGGAGAGGTGGCCGAGTGGTTCAAGGCGTAGCATTGGAACTGCTATGTAGACTTTTGTTTACCGAGGGTTCGAATCCCTCTCTTTCCGTACCTTTCTTTACCCAACAGCGCCGACCGTAACAAATTAACCAAGAGGTAGATCCTTCTTTCTATCTTTATATATATTCTAGATATATATAGATTTTCTATTTCTAATTAAATTACTGCGATATGTAAAATAATGGAATAAGGTCGACAAGAAATCAAAAAATATCTGTCGATCTATGATACATGAATGGGAAAAATCCGAATCAAAACCCTTACCTTAATCTTAAATCAATTTAGTTAAAGGAGGCTAAGAAAACCCTTTTATTTAAGGTAGGCTTAAGTCTGACGGGAATAATATTCTACGACTAGCAATTCATTTATTTTCAAACCGACCCACTTATTATCTATTATTTGATTGACTACTCCTTTATATGGGAATGGGTGAAGAGTCAAATGTTTTGGCAATTCCTCACTGTGGGATGAATCCAGATAATTTTGAACGAGAGCTTTGGATTTTTGCTTATCCCTCGCCATAACAATGTCGGTGGGTTTGCAACGATAACTTGGTATATCTACTATACGACCATTAACTAAAATATGTCTATGATTAACTAATTGGCGGGCTCCAGGAATAGTCGGAGCCATACCCAATCGAAAAAGGATGTTGTCCAAACGCATTTCAAGTAATTGGAGTAAAACCTGACCTGTTGACCCTTTGGCTTTTCTCGCGATACGGAAGTATTTAAGTAATTGTCGTTCTGTAATACCATAATGAAAACGTAATTTTTGTTTTTCTTCTAGACGAATACGATATTGAGATCTTTTCCCGGACCGTGATGTGTTTCTAAGATCTCTAGGCTTTTTATTAGTCAGTCCTGGTAAAACCCCCAGACGTCGTATTTTTTTGAAACGAGGCCCTCGGTAACGCGACATAAAAACTCCTTATTTATTGTTATTGATATTTAATTTTTTTTATTAAAACTGAACGAAATGATAAATGAAGCGAAATCCCCTGAAGTATTCTCTTGATTGGACTAGAACGAATAATGGCACTAGACGTAAAAGTGAGATGAAAGATGTACGTATCCGATCCTTGTTTTTGTATTAAAATGCATTATTCATTATTATTGGATTTTAAATTTTATTTATTAATTTTAATATTTTAGTATTTCAATTTTTATAATTATTGGAATTGTATTTTAGTATATATATACATTAATTTAATTATTGTATATATTTATTCTTAGTTTAGTTACTATTTAATTTTGAAGTTTTATTGTATATTTATTTAGATTCTATTAGAAAGAAATCAAAAACATAGAATTAAATTTTCTTAATATAATAAAAATCTAAAATAACGAATAGAATAATATACAAACCAACATATAAAAAAACTAAGAAAGCGTCGACCTTTTGAAAAAGGAAAGTTGTCTTTATTCTTTAATTTCAAAGAAACATTCTCAATCGTATAAAAAATAGAACAAATAGAGAAAAGCCGGCTATCGGAGTCGAACCGATGACCATCGCATTACAAATGCGATGCTCTAACCTCTGAGCTAAGCGGGCTCACATAAGATAAACTTTACATGCATAATAATTCCAAAAACCTTAGCTATTCTCATAAAAAATATAGAATATAAATCGATTTCAAACCTATATTGCAGTAAATAAAGTATATAAATAAGATAAAGATTCCTATACCGATCTAGAATTTTATATTTATTACATTCCAATCCTAACAATTAGAATAATACATTTATCTTTTTTTATCAATAAAAAAATTAAAATTTA